TATCTCTTGTTTTTCATTCCCATTCATATAAGAATGAATACTATGATTTGCATTTCGAACAGGCATGACTACAGTATCTATAGGATAACTTGTGTCTTGAAAGTTCTTTTTCGTTTTTATATGATATCCGCGATTCCTCTCGATTTGTAATTCAATACAAAAATGAATGAATTGGTTCCGTTAGGTTAGCTATATGCTGGGTATTATCAACGATTTCCACAGAAGGTGGTAAAATGATATCTTGAGCAGTTACATATCCGGGACCCTTGACACAAAAAGACGCGTGTTGAGTTCCATACGGATTACTTCTCAATACAATTTCTTTCAAATTCAAAGAAATCTCATGTACTGATTCGTGAATACCTAAAATGGGAGAGTATTCATGTGGAATTTTTACAGATTTTTCACGTGTGATACATGTTCCCTCTATTTCTCCGAGCAACGCTCTTCGCATGGCAATGCCTATTGTATCGGCTTGACCTTTCATAAGTGGAGACAGAATAAAGCGTCCATAAAAAAGACGCTTACTGTCTGCTCTTCATTCAACACACTTCCACTGTAGTGTCCGAGTAGATACTGTTACTTTCTCTCGAACCATAGTAATATTATATTTTGATCAAATCCTTGAATTATTTATTTCTCTTGAAATATCTTCAATGTTTATTTTTACACACGTCTTTTTTTAGGGGGCCTGCAACCGTTATGTGGCATAGGGGTTTCATCCCGTATGAAACTTAATAGTATACCACTTCTACGAATAGCTCTTAATGCCGCATCTCTTCCGAGACCGGGACCCTTTATCATGACTTCTGCTCGTTGCATACCTTGATCCGCTACTGTCCGAATAGCATTTCCCGCTTCGGTTTGAGCGGGAAATGGTGTCCCCCTTCTTGTACCCTTGAATCCACAAGTACCGCCTTATCTATAGGGGACCAAGAAATCACCCGACCACGTACATCTGTAACAGTAAAAAAGGTATTTTTGAAACTAGCTTGAACATGAGAAACTCCCTTAGGTATGTATTTTTCGTGTATTCTTACGTGAACCAATTCTTGCTATAGGTTTTGACATATTATCTCAAAAATATAAGTCAGAGATATATTTTGGATATATCCATTTCATGTCAAAACAAATCCTTTTTTCATTTCAAAAAGTTTTACATGATCCTTTCCTGTTTCTTCTATGTCGTAGAGTTCAAACCAAAAAATGTTTGTCATTTTCCTGATGTTTCCTCACGTTTTCAATAAAACCTTCTCGAAAAAGTATTTTAACAATGTTTTCGGTGATATTAGTAGATGGTATTCGAACCGTTCCTTTTCTTTTCATGTCAGCATTTCGTATAGAGGTTATTATGTCAGCAATGGTATCCTTACCCATGATAAACTAAAATGATGGCTGTTCCTAACTTTTGATATAATCAACATGCTCTTTTTTTTTATTATTTTTTTTTTAGAAAAGGTATATGCGTGAAAGACAATCTATTAATTAAATCATTTCACATTTCATTCAAATACTATAACTATATCACGGTCTTTATAATTATAATACCTCAGGTGCTAATGAAACTATTTTAGTGAAATTTAACTGTCTCAATTCCCGGGGGATCGCACCAAAAATTCGAGTTCCTTTTGGATTTCCTTCTTGATCAATGACAACCGCAGCATTATCATCATATCGTATTGTCATACCATTGTTACGTTTGAGTTCTTTACAAGTACGTACAATTACAGCTCTGATCACTTCTGATCTTTCTAAAGGTGTATTTGGTACAGCTTCTTTGATTACAGCAACAATAACGTCACCAATATAAGCATATCGTCGATTACTAGCTCCTATGATTCGAATACACATCAATTCGCGGGCCCCACTGTTATCCGCTACATTTTAATGGGTTTGAGGTTGAATCATATCATTATTATTTTTTGAATCTGTTCTTTCCGGGCGAAGTCAAAAAAAAAAGAAATTCTTTGTCTAAAAAAATATTAGATTTCCATTGTAGGTTTTTTTCATCCCACAGATCTCTTTCCTTTGGTTCTACATTCTTCTCTTATTTCTCAATAATGAATTGAGTTCGTATGGGCATTTTGGACGCCGCTATTGAAATAGCTTTTCTGGCTATATTTTCTTCGACTCCGCCCATTTCATAAAGTATTCTACCTGGTTTAACGACTTCCAATATTCGGGAGATCCTTTTCCCGAACCCATACGCGTTTCTGTAGGTCTTACTGTAACCGGTTTATCTGGAAATATTCGTACCCATATTTTTCCACCACGGCGTACATTTCGTGTCATTTCCTGCCGCCCTGCTTCTATTTGTCTAGATGTAATCCAAGCGGGTTCAAGTGCCTGAAGAGCATATCCACCGAAGCAAATATGATTACCTCGAAAGGATATTCCTTTCATTCTTCCTCTATGCTGTTTACGGAATCTGGTTCTTTTGGGGTTATAGTAGATGGTTGTTTCTAAATTCCATCTCTACGACAGAACCGGACATGAAAGTTTCTTCTCATCCAGCTCCTCGCGAATGAAACGATTCAAAAAACAATATACAGATATTTAATTAATAATATATAAAATCGTGGTATTCTTTGAGATTAGATTTCAGTTGGAAATTTGTATATCTTGTCTTGTTTTGATATATAACTAAACCTGTATTCGATTTCTATTATAGACAATTCTTTCGATCTGTATATAAATAGATAATATTGTTTTGTTTTGTATTGTTTTGTTATAACGTTATAAGGAATCTTTTTTTTTTTGTTTTATCTTCGGATAGAACGTTAAAGATAAGTAAAATCTTATTATTCTTCGTTTACAAATATCCAAATTTTGATGCCTAATACCCCAAAAATAGTTCGAACTGTATAGGAACAATAATCAATTTTAGCTCGAATGGTTTGTAGAGGAACCCTACCCTCTCTGATCCATTCGACACGTGCAATTTCTTTTCCGTCGATTCGCCCTGAAATTTGTATTTGAACTCCTTTTGTACCTGCCTGTTCAGTTAATTCAATAGCTTTTTTCATTGCTTTACGAAAGGAAACTCTATTCTTTAATTGTCCAGCTATAAACTCTGCAAGAATATTAGGGTTCCCATAAGGGTTTGCAATTCTTGTAATAGCAATGTTGAGTTTTCGGTTCACACAATTCAGTTTTTTTTGCACATTCATCTGTAATTCTTCAATTCTTCGAGGTTTACCTTCTATTAAAAACTTTGGGAATCCCATTTAGACTATGACTTGAATCAAGTCGATTCTTTTTTGAATCTTTATATGTGCAATTCCCGCGACACCAGAAGATATTCGCATATTTTGATTTTTTACATAATTCTTTTTACAATTTCGTATTTTTTGATCTTCTTGTAGACCCTCAGAATAATTTGTTGGTTGTGCAAACCAAAGAGAATGATGACTTAGGGTTGTACCGAGTCTGAAACCGAGCAGATTTCTTTTTTGTCCCATAATCCCCCACTACTATACATATAATGACACGTCGTTTCTGTGTATTTATTTTTTTTCCATTCGGATTGTACGGATTGTTTTAAGTAGAATTATAATTAATTATTTCGGGTGCGTTTGCGTCTGTGATACTCTTTTACTATAGATATCTCTTACTATAGATATATCTGTCAATACAATAGTTATATGACAAGTGAATTTTTTATTAGATAACTCCGTCCTCGAGCTCGAGGTTTCAATTTTTCATATTAGGACCCTTATTGACTTCAGCTTGACTAATGAATAAACTTGCTCCGTTGCAATTCAAATTATTCCTAGCATTTGCTGCTGTGGAATAAACCACTTTTAAAATGGGATAGATAAGAGATAAGGTATGAGCTCTAGTATCATAAGCGCTTCCTCGTAGGAACGTGCACGAATTTTTTCAATCACTCTTCGGCTTTGTGAGCGGATATGCATATATATTTATCTAAAGAAGATACTTCTATTTTGCATCTCAATATATTCTATAATTTTATAATTATAAAGAAATAAAGAATATAAATAGAATTCTAATATAGAAAATATAGAAATCTATATTCTTTTAATTAATTTAAGATTAAGATTCCAATTTTTTGTCAATTCCTTCCTTTCAGAAAGTCCCAGAGCTCCCCCCTTCTTAGCAGGGGATTCGAGAACCTTTTTCCCTACCCTATAAGGCTTCTTCCGGGATGCTTAAGCCGGTTTCTAATCCGGATCTACTCTATATATTAGAATTGGATTTTCCACTTATGCCTGAAAGCGATGCAAAGAACAGATCAGGAACAGCGTATCTTTCTCAATGACTTTCTGAAGCAAAGACTATAAACCGGGAAGGCGAAGAAAGCCAACCAACCCTTTTATGCCAGCTAGCAACTGAATTTCATGCTTTCAAGCTGAATGCGTTCATTCCCTCTAGGGTCATTGAACTAGTTGAATGGAATTTCCTCCTTGCGTACTTAAGACATGAATGAACCATCGAGTTCAATCCAGTACCTCTTCTTATTCATCTTTCCTTAGGGTGCTTAGGAATGAGAAATTATTATGCCCTACCTTCGGCTATTCATGCAAATGAAAATGCAATTTTTTATGTTTATGGCTCCGGGCGCATCAAGCTCTTCCTCGTGGACGGAAGATTCCTTTGGGATCCAGGTCCTTTTGGAACCGTTTCCTGAACCGGAAGAAAGTGGGGGAACTTCCTCGGTCTCGGTGAATCAGCCCTCTAATTCAGGCGCGGGGGAAGGGGAAGCTGGTCCATCTAATTTTTCCCCCCAGTAGTACCCTATCCGTATCACGAGGATGAAATTCTAGGTGGAGACAGCGTTTTGTCCATCCAGCGTCGCCTTTTTTTTGGCGAACAACTGTTCCCCCTCTGTGGAGGATATTAGGATGGCGCGTATTAGCGCCGAGGATTATTTCGAAGTTCAAGTTGAAATAAAAAGAAAAATGTCTGTCCTTGATCCCGCGGGAGATTGGATGGGACGGGGAGCTCGGGCCCTCGACAATCCCCGTACCGCCACGGGGGAAGAGGCCTTAGAGAAACTCTATGAGTTTTTGGACAGCCTGAACACGGACGGAGTCCAATCCGAGGTAAAATGATTATTAACACGGCGGGTCCTTTCTAAAATCGCTTCTGGCCCCCACGTATGATAACAAAAGTTTTTCAGGGGGGTATGGAGCCGTAAGCGCGGTGGGGCGGACAGAGGACGTGCTCGTACGGTTAAAAGAAGGGTATGATCAACTCGTTGATTGTTGGGAACTTTCACTCCTCTATATTCGAAATATGCCTTTCTAGGAGCGTTACGATCTGCAGCTCAAATGGTCTCTTATGAAGTCTCTATTGGTCTTATTCTTATTGTGCGCCTTGTGAGCGCGTTTGGATCCGCGAAGGCAATCGCTCGGATGTTCCCCTAACCCAACCCGGGAACGGACCGGAGGGAACCGCAGCATGGGGAATGTCCGCGTCTCGTCGCAAGGCTCATTTTTTGTTGTGGGTCATAGGGCGGGCTTCGGGCTTTAGGCTTGATCTGGGGGCACAAGGGTTTTGGTATTATCCAGGTGCGAAGAACCCCGGAGGTGACTGCAATGAGCAGAAATCTCACTCACCGGCCTAAACGACGAGCAAACACTCAAACGTGAGAGCAAGGGATCACCTAACGAATGGACGAGCTCCAAGGAGGGAGGAGAGAGGAAGGCAAGAACCATGCTTTCAGAGAAGTGCTTGATCTTGAATTGAATTATGTCCGAATCTTATCTGAACTGCGAGACTAACTGACTAAGCCGTGCCATAAGGGTCATTCTCCAAACGGGACGGGGCCAAGCCTTTAGGTTGTTGAAGTAGGTTGGGTGACAGATCGGCCATAGGAGTACTCCGGGATATAAACCAGGGCAACAAATGTCGAGCATACGACGATGCCGCCCGTTTTCATTTCGTGGAAGTCCCCGGAAGAGGAAAGGGCTGTAGGTGATGGCGCGTTCTGCTTCTTATCGTTAGAGGGCCGCTTTTTCCGCGTATTCTCTTACTTTTTAGGCAGCGCCTCGGAAAGCGCGGACGAGCCACATGCAGGGAAACTTGCACGTGTGGTTCTGACCGGGGACCCCGGTGTACTGTACTAATATGTGTAGGTCCCCGTAATTCGAGTGAGATTGTCATGGCGCAAAAGCAGATATGGTCCGGTATTCCCTTGTTCCCTGTATTGGTTATGTTCTTCATTTCTTGTCTAGCAGAAACTAATCGAGCTCCGTTTGATCTCCCAGAAGCAGAAGCTGAATCAGTTGCCGGCTATAATGTAGAATATGCGCGGGATGCGATCCTTAATAGTCCACTGTTGGCGGAAGCCAATGTCCCGGGGAAAAGGGGACTCATTCTGACTGAAACAAGGGGTGGGTCTTTACCAACTTCAAAATCGAAGATTTTAGGGAAGCCAAAAACGTGAGCGCCCCCACGCGAGCCTTATTGAACTCAAGTAAATTTGATATATGTTGTTTTTAATGCGAAAAAGCATGCGAAAAAAGCAACAAGCGAGAAAAGCCCTTTATTTTATATGTGTAAAGAGCTCTTCTTGCTTGTTTAGTAAAGTCACGCTTTTCATTTTGATAGGAGTAGGTGCCTGCTGGGGCAGGGCACTCTTCATTCTTCATTCGAAACTAATGAATGTCGGGTTGGGGGTTTCCGCCTTGTTATCAAAAAGGGAGTTGGGTAAAGCAAACTCCCTCCTTGGACGAGCACAGGGCTTAGTCAAGTAGAACCGGGTTGCGCTGCTTGATGCTCCGATCAAAAACAAATCAGTGGGGCCATGCCGGTACGACGGAATATGCGTTAGAAAGGTCAATCCCTTCCCTACCCCCAAAAAAACCGGGCCGAACTTCTAACAGCCCGCCCGCTTCCATAGATAAATATCGCGGCAACGTAGACCTAAGTGGTCATATTGGATTCTTGGGAACCATCACAAGTACGGCCAAAAGAACGAAAATGCAATGTCGTCCAGCGGAGCCTAGAAGAAGGTGACTCGCGCAGACAGCTGACTCCTTTTCAATAGAAAGGAATAGCCAAACCAACCTAGCTGGCTGGTCAATCTCAGAGATCTTATCGGCCGGCAAACCAGAGCCTAACTAAATGGAGTATACTTGCGACCACGGTCCCGACCTTACCAGCACCGGAGGTGTACTAATCAATGAAGCCCCGAAACCTTCGTAACCAAAGCTTCACGACAACATCCAAAGGTCACCTTTGGATTCTTAAGTAGGGGGAAAGGAGGAGCACCTTGTATAGGTTGGGCGGAACTTGAAGAATGAAGAAGCGAGCCCCTATCAGAGAAAGCCATTTCGCGCTAGCCTAGCTAGCTAGCGTTTTTCAGCTGGCTGTTATGTTAGTTGTAGCGCGCCTTCCCTCCTTCTTTCACTTCGGAAAGATTTTTCAGTATTTTCTTATGATGACCTGGTCGAGAGAGTACGATACATCGGTGTATGTAAAAGATTGAGTGGGATTTGTCAGGTTGGTTCGAGGACCTTATTTTTTGTATTGCTTTGGAAAGGGGAGGTCCTGATTCCGGGACGGAGCCGTATGACGCGAGAGTGTCACGTACGGTTCCTTTGAGAAGGGTGTGATACCACCACCTATCAGGCCCGACGAGCGGTCCACGGAGCTGCATCCCTACTCACCTGGTCTATGCACATCGCTCTCTCCAGGAGGTTGGCCGCCTATCCTAGATCTTCCCATTTTCAAGAAGATCCCGGGCTCGATCCGGTTTAGTATAAAGGTGATTCTTTTTCTGTTTCTATATATATGGGTCCGCGCAGCATTTCCACGATATCGTTATGATCAATTAATGGGACTTGGCCGGAAAGTGTTCTTGCCTCTATCATTAGCTCGGGTAGTCGCCGTTTCTGGTCTTTCAGTCACCTTTCCATGGCTCCCTTAGTGCAAGGAACTTTTGACTAATGGGAAACGGGCTAGTCCCCGAAAATGCCCGTTCCTTTGCTTTTTCGTTGGGGCGACTTGCTGAGACTTTACTTGTAGGATTGTAAGATTGCACTTACGCTTGCTGCCAGCCTTGAACTTGAAGTGGATCTCCCGAAGCTTTCAGAGGGCTGATGGCTGATTGCTAAAGAGAAATTGTCATTGAAAGCGATTCCTATTTTTTGACCGATCAATCAGTGAACAGTAGCCCTACTAGTAAAGCACAGGTGAAAGAAAAAAATCTGGCACTGACAGCGGAGAACTTACTAGATAGGGGGGGTGACAACCAGCCGGGAAAGAAGTTCGGGTTGATTCGATTCCCCCGCTTGCCAAGTTTTCTTCAAATTCTGCTTCCGTACTTATCTCTTAAAAAAAAGATTAGATATAAATAAGTTTCAAAGAAAGGGAATACTTTTCAAATATGACCTGCTCCGACCAACACAATATGTATTGGGGAATCAAATTTCTTCCTACTTCAAGCATTGGATCTCCTGTCTCAGTTAAGAGGAGTCATGGAAAGAACAGGTTCAAAATCCCCCATATCTATAAGCAGGCAATTCCTTTTGAAAATCCTGCTGCAGCTGCACGGGCCCTTCCCGCGTGCCATAAATGACCGGAAGAATCCTAGAACAAAATGAGAGGTAGCTAACCAACTTCGAGGGGAGACATAATTGACTGCATTGATCTCTGTAGCTACACCACCCACAGAATTGAAAGAACCTAAAGGAAAGGAGCATGAGTCATATATTCCGCTCCGCGCCGTTCTTGCCCTACTAGATAGGGCTGTATGTCTTTTTTCAGCCTACTCAAGTCCAAACCATTGGGACCCCTTAGAGGTTCTAACCAGGGAGCACGCAGATCCCAAAAACGCATAGTTTCCCCCCCTTCTTGGCATATATCCTTCCCCGGTCGGGGAACGCATTAGATATTTACCTAAACCGGTAGGTCCTTACCATACAAGTGCACGACGAGCCCATGCAAAGGGTTTGGTTAAGATATGCCAGATTCCACCTTCAACACATAACTCCTGTTTACCCGTAAATGTTTTCGTATATCAGACACTAGATCAAAGCATGGGTGCGCTTTAGGCGTATCACCATTAATCAACGATATGGCCGTCTCACAATCAGTTTCGAAAACAACCTTTTGATAACCCCCTCTTGTCGCAACTTCCATACCATGGCGAATCCCCCACAATTCCGCAACTGTTACCGAGCACCATCCCAAATTGCTCCCAAAGCACGTAACTATCCTCCCCTCACTATTGCGAAAGACCCCTCCACACGCAGCTCCATAAGGGCGTTTTGAGACGGAGCCGTCCACATTACACTTCAACCAACCCTCATCCGGTACCTCCCAGAGCCTTTCGAGCACCGCTTGGCTTCCTGTGCAAATGGCGCTGCCACCCTGGAACTTTCATGCACTCTGCTGCCCGACTCCAGATCTTAGCCAGAACCCCCGATGATGATCTATCCAAGCCCTCCATGACCCATTCATTTCGGCTCAACCACATCAAATAAATGGCCTGGGCGAAGAGCATATGCCAGGGGTATCCATTCATCATTCTCATGCAAGCAAGGTTGGCGCATATCCACTCTTTCAGCTCCAACTCATAGAAATCCGGCCACCAAATTGAAACACGAAAAGCATCCCAGACTTCTCTTGCAAAAGCACAGTCGCGAACCACATGCATGGCATTCTCATCCTTACATTTACACCATCCGCACAACGCTGAAGAACACATGCCCCTCCTAACTCCCCTACTCATAAGGAATTGGTTAGGAGAGCCTCACTAGCCAATAACCACATAAAAAAATTGATCATTTTAAAAACCCCAATCCCATATCATTTTAAAAACATCAATCCCCTGTCCCTCATAGTTCATGATAATTTTATCATAAGCCGTTCGGGTTGAGAATTTACCATCGCATGTGAATCTCCATATCAACTTATCGTCCGCATTGCTTGGGCCTTCCTCTAACTCTAAGGGGATGCATTCCCATGAGTACCTCAAGCACACAATCCGGCAACAAACCGTTTAGGAGGTTCCAATCCCAAGATCCAGATGGCGTCGTAACATCTATAAGCTTAAGATCCCGAATGAAAGGGTCATTCAAGGTATAGACCGTTTCCGCTAGTTTACCGTAATTCGGAACCCATTGATCATTCCAAACTGAGATAGTATGACCATTACCAATTCGCCAAATCAAACCCTCCGTTAAATCCTCCCAAACAGAGCAAATCCCTTTCCAGGCATTGGAGCTACCCGCCTTCTTCCTTACCAACGGCATCCTATCAAGACCGCATTTATACTTTCCCCGTAGAATCTTAACCCTAACTTCATAAGCTATTACCATCCTGGATTAAATTCCACCCTAACTTCATAAGCAATGCCGAATTCATATTACTTGTAGAGCGGATCCCTAGCCCTCCATGTTTCTTCCCCTTTATTAGTAAGCATAAATTCTCCCAAGCCAAAAAATGTATTCTCTTCTTATCAATGGTGCTACCCCATATAACTTGGCGCATACATTTATCAATAAACGAACAAACTGACTTTGGTAACAACATAGTCTGCATATGATAAATGGGTATAGCTGAGAGAACAGACTTACAGAGGGTAACTCTTCCCGCAAGCGATAAGGATTGCACTTTCCAGCTCTGAAGCTTCTTAAGTATCTTATCCTTCAGAAAATGAAAAGAATTGGTTGTTACTCTCGAGGGAAACAGTGGGACCCCGAGGTAAGTGCCCAAATCTTCAGTTGTCTCAAAACCAAGCTTCATAGCAATATCAGCACGTACCTGCCTATGAACATTGCCTATCTATAGTAAGGGAAAAACACACGTGACTTGGTATGACTAACCTTTTGCCCAGAACTAGTACAGAACAAGTCCAAACAGCTACGAATAACCCCAGCTTGTTCTTGAGAAGCTTCCGCAAACTTCATGATATCGTCAGCAAACAGTAAATGGGATAAAGGAGGGACATCGGGTGACAATCTCAACGGCTTCCAAACTCCTGTCTCCACCGCTCTATTAATCAGCTGGGATAGTCTTTCAATACAAAGGACAAACAGATATGGGGATAAAGGATCCCCCTGTCTGATGCCCCTGGTAGGTCTGAAAGCTGGAGTTTCCTCTCCATTCCACAGAATCTTCATAGAGGGAGTCGATACACACGCCATTATAGTGTCAAGAATAATCCCACTCACCCCAAAATCCTCAAGGGTCTCACGAATAAAGCTCCACTGGCAGCCTATCTATAGTAAGGCATACGCCTTCTCCAAATCAAGCTTAATAGCCCGATAGATCAAGGGCCCCTGACCACTCTTTATCTTTCTCATGCTATGAATGGCTTCCTGAACAATGATAACATTGCCTATCTATAGTAAGGGGCCTTTTCTATTGGGGCTTCCTGGCACAAAACTACACTGCTGAGGCGAAATTGCATAAGTAAGTACGGGTTTCAGCCGATTAGCAATAACCTTGGTAATTACTTTGTACACCACGTTACATAAGCTGATGGGTCGGAAATCCGATACCTTAGCTGGTGTGTTCCCCTTCGGAATAAGCACAACATGAGTATCATTAATCTGTTCAATCAATGTTGGATCCCTAAACGCCTGATTAACAAGATTAAGAAGAGAACTACCAACCGTATCCCAAAAATATTGGAAAAATCTCGCATGAAGACCATCTGGCCTTATAGTAGGCTCTTCAGGGGACCCATACTGAAGAGCGCCTGTTTAATCTCATCATCCCTCACTTCGTCATGCCTTACTTACTTATAAGCAAAAAGTCATCCTCAGACATATCGGGGAAAAGATCCCTCACAATAAACTCCAGAGAAGGCCCATCATCCGTGTAAAGCTCAACATAAAAATTCCTCACCATCCTTTCAAGTAAGGGAGTGTCATAAATCCAATCCCCCATATCATCCTGCAGAGCTGAAATTCTGTTCTTGCGCCATCTACGAATCGTGCGCCGGTGAAAGTCAAAAGTATTTCGATCACCAAATTCCAGCCAAGAACACCTCGCTTTCTGCGCCCAAAACATCTCCTCCTGAGATAGGATAGTTTCATAGCCTCCTCTTCCAAGATATGCCATAGCTCCCTTTGTAAATTCTCAAGGAATGGATTCGCCCTCCAATTCATGCGGCTATGAATGCCCCTCAAACGCCTCATTAGCCTGTCTTTACGTCTCTGTATGTGACCAAACACCGTATAATTCCAAGCTTGAGCTTTTAAAGTGAAATTCTCCCAACCAAAAAACTGTTTTTGACCATGTCGTGAAACCCCTCATGCGTAGTCCAAGCCGCCAAAAATCTAAAAGGCCTCCTCCTTCTTTGGTTCGCCTCATGGGGGACAAGGGAAACCCACACCGGATTATGATCGGATTTGAACTTCGGAATGTGGGTAACCGTTGCGCCATTGAACGTTGTCACCCATAAACCATTTCCGAGAGCACGATCAAGTCTCTCCTTTAAACTACCCCCCTATCTAGTAAGGCAAGTGAAGCTGGGACCTTTAAAACCTAGGTCCATTAAGCAACAGTCGTTTATGCAA